ATGAAACAATATATCAATAAGAAGTTAATTCAATAAGTTTAGTGACTGCTTTTTTTCTTTTCTATTATTTTTATATTACAAGAATATTATACGAAAAGGAGTAAAAACCTGTCTTTTTTTAAAAATCGAAGAAAAGTCCTTTCGTTAGAAGTAAGAAAGAACCTTCTACGAATATGAAAAAAGAAAGAGGATTGGAATCTGCACATTGATTTTTTTTTGCAATTTTTTGTTGAACCGTATGCACCAAAAGGCGCCTGTACGGTTCGTAAGGGATCTAATTTTACCCTAATCAACCGACTTTATCGAGAAAGATTACTTTTTTTAGGACAAGAGGTTGATAGCGAGATCTCGAACCAACTTATTGGTCTTATGGTATATCTCAGTATCGAGAATGATACCAAAGATCTCTATTTGTTTATAAACTCTCCCGGCGGATGGGTTATCCCTGGAGTGGCTATTTATGATACAATGCAATTTGTGCGACCAGATGTACAGACAATATGCATGGGATTAGCCGCTTCAATGGGATCTTTTATCTTGGCCGGAGGGGAAATTACCAAACGTCTAGCATTCCCTCACGCTTGGCGCCAATGAGGTTTTTATTTGAGAGAAAAAAATAAGACTATGCCTTCGCCATATTAATATTAAGTAATAATAGCATGGCACTTTGAATTCGATATCAAAATAAAACAATTTTTATTGTTTTTTCAAAACATTTGATTATGTATCGAGAGAGTAGTATGAGATAAAAGGGATTTCCTATTTTTTTATATTGGAGATTCCAGTTCAGCGTCACAAACTTTTTTATTTTCACACCGGGGGCTTAGTTGTGTTCTGAAAGAGTTCGAAAATAAAAAACAAGATTTTTTTCCTTAATTTTATAAAAAGCAACTTTGGGATTGCTGAAACACAGACAAACCAAATAATATTAAATATATATATATATATATAAAGCAACGGAACCATCATAGTATTTTTGAACGCCTACGAAAGGAAGGGTGGTAATTTGATCATTTACCGATCTGGGTCTGATAGATCCTATTTTTTTGAAGGTAAAGGTCAATTTTATTATAGAGCCGTATGCAATGCATAAAAGATGCCCGTACGGTTGTGGTTGTTCAATTCTATCTTTATTTTTTTTTTTTTCTTCTTTATCTTTCTTTTCTATTCATCATGCAAAATAGAGGAACCCCTTTTTTGTTATACCATCAGGGTAATGATTCATCAACCTGCTAGTTCTTTTTATGAGGCACAAACGGGAGAATTTATCCTGGAAGCGGAAGAGCTGCTAAAACTGCGTGAAACCCTAACAAGGGTTTATGTACAAAGAACGGACAAACCTTTATGGGTTGTCTCGGAAGACATGGAAAGAGATGTTTTTATGTCAGCAACAGAAGCCCAAGCTTATGGAATTGTTGATCTTGTAGCGGTGGTTGAGTGAAAAAGCCCGGATTTTTTTTTCGCGCAAATTCTCGATTTCCTATTTTAGATTTTTGCTGAATTTACTACAAAATTAAATAGAAAGTTTCATCAGGAAAATTAAATAATTAAATAGAAGTATCATCAGGTTAGGATCGATCTAAACCAGCCCATTATTTATATGATATGATTCAACATGCCAACTATTAAACAACTTATTAGAAATACAAGACAGCCAATCAGAAATGTCACAAAATCCCCCGCACTTCGGGGATGCCCTCAGCGTCGAGGAACATGTACTAGGGTGTATGTGCGACTCGTTCAGATCATGAGCTGGGATAAAGATAAAATAAATAAAACCTTTTCTAGTATCAATGATCAGTACCGGGGAATAGGATAGAATAGAAAAAGAAGTCCGTTCAATTCAGTATAAAAAAAATATATCCATTCTATTGTGTATGAAATTTATGGTTTCCGTTGGTGCAAATCCAATCACCTCAATTTAAGATGAGAAGCAATTCTCCATTGGTAACAAATGGTTATCCATTAAGCGGAGAAAATCCTACTTAAAAATAAAAACAGAAAACTTAGGCCCCTTTTGCAAGAACGGACTAACAGGGTTAGCTACCCAGCCAACTTTCATAATTAAATACCGTTACTGTGTAAGTAGATCTAATCGTGAAAGACCTATTACTGGATAATTCATGGGTAGAGCCAAAGAATGTGAACTATACAAGTTACCAATAACATTGATTAAATGAAGTAAAGGCTCCGGTGTATAGAGAAAACCTCACCGTTTAAGAAGTAACCATATAAACGAAGGAAGCCACTATTTCTTTATCCATTTATATTTTTTATTTATTATATTTTGATACCTAGTAAAATATAATTTCTTATTTCGAAGTGAAATGTCTAGAAAAAATAAAAATAGTGGTCGGGAAGGTTATAGTAGCCAAAGTCATTGGAATTTTTAGTTTATACATTGGAAAAAAGCTTTGTTATTAATAGACTAGGAAAGGGAAAAAGAATAACTGAAAGAAAGGAAATCTATTAGTTATTCGTCAAAGTTTCATTTATTAAATGACCAGAATTAGACGGGGAAATATAGCTCGGAGACGTAGAACAAAAATTCGTTTATTTGCATCAAGCTTTCGAGGGGCTCATTCAAGACTTACTCGAACAATTACTCAACAGAAAATAAGAGCTTTGGTTTCGTCTCATCGGGATAGGGATAAGCAAAAGAGAAATTTTCGCCGTTTGTGGATCACTCGAATAAACGCAGTAATTCGTGAAATAGGGGTATCCTGTAGTTATAGTAGATTAATACATGACCTATATAAGAAACAGGTACTTCTTAATCGTAAAATACTTGCACAAATAGCTATATCAAATATAAATTGTCTTTATATGATTTCCAATGAGATCATAAAAGAAGTAGATTGGAAAGAATCCACCGGAATAATTTAAACGGAGTTCCCCGGAGAATGAACTCCGGGAGGGTAAAGTCAAAATGAATTAACACACTCAAAAAGAATCTTTATTCTTACCCGATTCTTTTTTTTCTTACAACACGATAATTAAATATGTATTTTTCATATTTTTCGAACAAAACATCAATCTTCGTTTTAGTTCTGATTTTACTTTTTATTCAAGTGACGAAAGAGTAAGCCTATTTATTTCTGGCTCGAAGACCCGCAGTTCTGGTAGTCGACTCGGTTCTTTCAAACTGTTTCTCATTATTAAGAAAAGGTAACAAAGATAAAATACGAGCTTGTTTTATAGCAATAGTAATTAATCGTTGTTGTTTCAAGGTCAATCTATTCACCCGTCTAGATAATATTTTTCCTTGTTCGCTAATAAATCGACTAATTAAACTCATGTTTCTATAATCAATTCGATCCCCCGATTGAATCGGGGGCAAACGCCTACGAAAAGATCGCTTGGATTTAAGAAAAGGTCGCTTGGATTTATCCATGGTTTGTTTAGTTTATTCCTTATCCCGAAAATCCTATTTCGGTCGGATCTAAAATGAATTAGAATAAATAGGATTTGGTTTGTTTATATTTAATTATGTTATATATATCATATTTAACTATGTTCTATATAGAATGTCATTTTTACCCTTCCAAGGAAGGGTTACATACATGTGCTCGATTCGATCTATTTCTTTATCTCCCCATGAATCGTATGTTTGTAACAAAATGGACAGAACTTTCTCAATTCCAATCGATTAGGCGTGTTGTGACGATTCTTTTCAGTAATATATCTGGAAATACCCGTTGATACCTTATTAACACCGTTTCGAACACAACTGGTACATTCCAAAATAACCGTTATTCGGACATCTTTCCCCTTGGCCATGAACCCCCTTTGGATTTTTGATTTACTCAACTCTTCTATTTTCGATCCGAAACGAAGAAGAAGAAAGGAAGGAAAAATAGAAGTTATTAACTTGAAATCCAATTATAAAAACTTCCCTGCAATCAATATCAATATACTAAAAAAATTTCTAAACTTTATTTCAAATCACAGTATTTCATTTCCATTTAAGTACCTTGTCTAAGAGTCTTGTCCTAGATCTAGGCCACACCCTGTTTATTCTACCTCCATCCCTAGTTAATTTTTGAATTTAATAATTTATTTAATTCAAACTTGAACCCAAGTCTCGAAGCTGTTGAATACACCCTTTCTTTTTTCTCTTTCCTCCCTTTAAGGAAAAAGGTAAAAAAGAGAAAAAGGGGCAAAGGATTAGTCACAAATATTTAATTTTATCTCGAATCTTCGTTATTTGGTACCGTATCAATAATCAAAAAAAGGGGAATGTCAACGCATCTGGGAAAAAACGATTAATCTCTATCAATAGACCTGCTAAAGACCCGAACCATAGAGTACTTAATACCGGTGCCACGGAAAGATATGTTTTTAGATCTCGCATTGAAAAATCTCCTTCCTTTTTTTATTGTAATCTAAAATGGTAATACATATATGATCAGATGCATATGCAGTTAAGAACCTTGTACACGAAATCCCTAATTCAAATTGAAATATACAACTATCCGGTAAATAAAATTTTTCTTAAAACATAAAAAAACGTCCCTTTCGTCCCGAGCATTCCCGAAAACTACTCATTTATTTTTACGACAGGTTCCGTTCCGTATCTCATACGTATATAAGACTTTTCTTTTACTATTATTATATGTTAAATGGGACCAAAAAGACGAAATGCCCATATAAATTGTATATTAAATTGTATATATCAATGGACAAAATAACGATGTGGAAAACAAGACAGGAATTCTATACAATGATACTGTAGACCAATTGTAGGGATGTAGCGCAGCTTGGTAGCGCGTTTGTTTTGGGTACAAAATGTCACAGGTTCAAATCCTGTCATCCCTACCTATTACTTCTTCGTTGAGCAGTAACGAGGGATTAATTAAGATCGATTCCAATTATATTAATATATAATCGTTCATTAAATTGGGGTTAAAAAAAGTGTCTTTACATTCTTGTCTTTTATGATAAGAAAGCGCTCTTAGTTCAGTTCGGTAGAACGCGGGTCTCCAAAACCCGATGTCGTA